TGAAATTGTCGATTCGATTTTTTGTATCGGTTTTTTTTTTATTTTCTTCCTATTTATTTTATATATTTATTTATATATTCTTATTTCTTTCTAAATAGAAAGAAAATAAAAACTAAATAGAAAGAAAATAAAAAAATAAATAAAAAAACTGTAATATAAAATTTCGAAAATCAAAATAAATAAATAAAAAAAAAATGAAATGATTTTTTCATTCAAATTTCAGTAGAGTATCAGTCTTTCTATTAATTCGATATGGATATTTAAACAGAATCCAATGCATGGAATCGTTAGATTATCCCCCTTGCTTTGTCCTAGAGTTCGATTTGATTCCTTAATTTCGATTTTTCTTAATTGATTTGATTCGTTGAATTGTGAGAAACCTTTAACTTAATATGAAATTTCTAGTTTCCATACTAAAACGAAAATAAAAAGACTTTTCCTATACTATTTTATTCATTATACTATACCGACCTTGACGAGTCTTTTAAAAAAGAATAAAAAAGAATAATAAGAATCAAGTTATTTAATTTTAATTAGAGTTGTAGTAAAAGAGTCATTTTGAACCAATTCCCAGCCAGCACTAAAGATTGCAATTTTGAATGAATCAAAAAAAGACTTGTTTGTTATTCTAATAATACTTAACTTAGTAAGACCAACCAATGAGTTAAGTTTGACTACAATACAAGCAAGAAAAAAGTTTTTTGGAACAAACCCACACAGTATATATAACACAGTGATATAATTAACTAAATCATAAATGATCCACATAAAATCAAAATAAATAGGATTCTCATATTTAATATTAGTAATAGAAAGATCTAAAATAAACGGGTCTAATACTAATATTAGTAATAGAAAAGAATCCCGTATTATCCAAAGATTCGACGGACTAAAAATACCAAAAGGGGTTCAACTCATAGAAATGAAAGAAGGTACAAATATTGATACATTTAGGATTAGGATAGGAGACCAATGATTTATCTCTGAAACAATCAATTAGGGTTTTTCTTCTACCAAAAGGAAATTTCTTAGGGTATTTCAAAAAAAAAAAAAGGCATTGAATTAAACTGTAATTTTTAGCCAGCCAGGATGAGAATTTTCACTTATAAAAAAAAGGATTGGGGTTGGGTATACTTAAAAGTTTATCAACATTTATTTTCTTTGATCGGGGACAGAAAAACTTGTATGGAATTCACTCACGAGGATTAATCAAAAGGAACGAATTTCTTTGTCCGAGATTTGATAAATACTAGATTTGATAAATACTAATTGAATTCTATTTGGATCCATTGAAATGGAATTTTGGTTTTATTTAAATGTATCTATGAATGTATACAAGTATGTGGTAATATGTTCATTTCCACGTACCAACTAAATGAACCAAAACCAACCCAGCTGTCATAAACAAGTACTATAAAAAAAAAGGTACAAATATAGAATGTAAATAGAATCTATAGGGCTATACGGATTCGAACCGTAGACCTTCTCGGTAAAACAGATCAAACTTATTAGTATCGAAATGATTCGAACTGTTTCAAAGACCCAACATGCATTTTGTTGCATTGGGCTCTTTCATAAACTGATGAAAAGATCAGTTAGTCCACCATATTTTTTCTTCTGTTCAAGAAAAAGTAATAAGATAGTGAGATGGTTCCATGTGCTCTGGTTCATTATTTTGATTCTGATCCAAGAGCAATACCAAAGTGTTTCAAAGAAGGGATTTACCTTGACGTAGGTCTGCTTTCGGCCTAGATTAAACTAAGTTAATAAATTAAATATAGTCTCTATCGCTCCACTACAAGAGTCAAATATGAGACTTCATACACCTTAAAGTTCATAGGACGAAAAGAGGTTATTTTGAGGCCCTTATACTCATTATGCCTAGCATTGAATAAACCGGGTATTTACCTTATCAATTCTCAAATCAATGATGAATTTTATTTGATTTGGCACCAGAATTCACATATTCACATCGGAATCGAATTGAACCAAATAAATATTTGTCAGGCTATTGTTCTCCTGTTCTTTCGAATCCATGGAGTAAGACATCGATTTCTCAATAAGATATATTGATTGCATAATGGACTTCCTTGAAAAGCATTGGCGCACGTGTAAACGAGTTGCTCTACCTAACTGAGCTATAGCCCTTGTCATAGATATCTTAATATATAGATAATTTCTTGTCAAGATCGATATAAATTTCTTGTCAAAACGAATATTTTATGATCCACGGAATCATTCTCTAATCTGTTTCTTATTAAGGATTAGTATTGCCTAGAAGTAATATTGTATCTATAATTCACGAAGCGATGGGTCTCTTTTTTTTTTTTGTAGTGATAAATGACCTACTTAACTCAGTGGTTAGAGTATTGCTTTCATACGGCGGGAGTCATTGGTTCAAATCCAATAGTAGGTATAACTTATTAGATACCGTCGATTCCGGTATCTAATAAGTTTTTTGTGCATCCTCTTTTTTTCGATTAGACTTAATTGTATTCAATTAGCGGAATAAAAAAAGAGTATAGAAATCAAAAGAACTTTTTGGTAGATTGACTAGTAGGAAATAGCATTGACAGCCTCTACTCGCGTCTTAGCTCGTCTGAGATTTAGATTCGCCTCAATTCTTTGTCTCTTACCTTCCGCTTTACTCAAGTTAGCTTCAGCTATTTCAAGAGTTTGCTGAGCTTCTTGTGGATCAATGTCAGTACTAATCTCCGCATCATTTCCTAAAATGGTGACCTCGTTATTACCTATTCTAGCGAAACCGCCCATAAGAGCCACTGTTAACCATTGGTCATTGCGGCGCATTCTCAAAAGACCTATATCTACAGCTGTAGCAGCGGGAGCGTGGTTTACTAATATACCAATTTGGCCACTATTAGTACATAAAATAATTTCGTCTACTTCTGAATTCCAAATAGTTCGATTAGGAGTCAGTACACAAAGATTTAAGGTCATTTCGTCAATTTGCTCTCCACTTCTAAGTTAATAGCTTTCGCGGTAGCTTCATCGATGTTACCCACCAAATAAAAGGCCTGCTCGGGAAGACTGTCTAATTCTCCGGAAAGGATAAGTTGAAACCCCCTAATTGTTTCTGCGAGACCAACATATTTTCCTGGAGAACCCGTAAATACTTCTGCTACGAAAAAGGGTTGTGATAAGAAACGTTCAATTTTTCGTGCTCTTGCCACGGTTAAACGATCCTCTTCGGATAATTCGTCTAACCCAAGGATAGCTATAATGTCCTGAAGTTCCTTGTAACGCTGTGAAGTTTGCTTGACTCTTTGTGCAGTTTCATAATGTTCCTCACCAACGATACGAGGTTGGAGCATAGTGGATGTTGAATCTAAAGGGTCCACTGCTGGATAAATCCCTTTGGCAGCTAATCCTCTTGATAGTACGGTAGTAGCATCTAAATGTGCAAATGTCGTGGCAGGGGCGGGGTCGGTTAAATCGTCTGCAGGTACATAAACTGCTTGAATGGAGGTTATGGATCCTTCTTTGGTAGAAGTAATTCTTTCTTGCAAAGACCCCATTTCTGTACTAAGGGTAGGTTGATAACCCACCGCAGAAGGCATTCTACCTAATAAGGCGGATACCTCTGATCCTGCTTGAACGAATCGGAAGATATTGTCGATGAATAGAAGTACGTCTTGCTCATTAACATCCCGGAAATACTCTGCCATGGTTAGGGCAGTCAAACCAACTCTCATACGAGCTCCCGGTGGCTCGTTCATCTGACCATAGACTAGAGCTACTTTGGATTCTGCAATATTTTGTTCATTAATCACCCCGGATTCTTTCATTTCCATGTAAAGGTCATTTCCTTCACGAGTACGTTCGCCTACTCCACCAAATACGGATACGCCCCCATGAGCTTTAGCAATGTTGTTGATTAATTCCATGATGAGTACTGTTTTACCCACTCCAGCTCCCCCAAACAGTCCAATTTTTCCTCCACGGCGATAAGGAGCTAAAAGATCTACTACTTTAATCCCTGTTTCAAAGATTGATAATTTTGTATCTAACTGGATAAAAGCGGGCGCAGATCTATGAATAGGGGATGTTGTGCTAGTATCTACAGGACCCAAATTATCAACGGGTTCACCAAGAACGTTGAAAATTCGTCCGAGAGTAGCCCCACCAACTGGAACACTTAGAGGAGCTCCCGTATCAATCACTTGCATTCCTCTCGTCAGACCCTCCGTAGCACTCATAGCTACAGCCCTAACTCGATTATTTCCTAATAATTGCTGTACTTCACAAGTCACATTAATTTGCTGACCGGCAGTATCTCGACCTTTAACTATCAAAGCGTTATAAATATTAGGCATCTTCCCCGGAGAAAAAACAACATCCAGTACCGGGCCAATAATTTGAGCGATCCGTCCTAGGTTTTTTTCTTCACGTGTGGGAACCGCAGGGCCAGAACTTTTAGGATTCATTCTCATAATTATGATAAAGTGAAATATGTCAAAATTGATTGGGAATATTTCCGAATCGAAACTGTCCGATAGCAAGTTGATCGATTAATTCAATAAGGAATGTAATCAATAAGGAAGTTAGCACTTGATTTAGTCAGTATCCTCCAAATGAATCCAATTCAATCGTTTACTCATTCAATGAGTCATTTTTCAAGTTCAACTAACCCCTTTTCAAAATATCCTTCTCAACAAGAAAACAAGCAAGAAAACAAGCAAGAAAACAAGTATAAGAATAATGAATGAGGAAATATATCTTATTTATCTCTCATCTCATTATTATCTTATTTATCTCTCATTATATATAATTTGATCCATATATATATATGAATTCGATTATTTATATTTATGGAATTCGAACCTAAACTTGATTTATGATTCATTCATTATTCTCATAGGCCCTTGTTTTTTCTTTTTTTTTTTGTATTTTTGTATATGAATTTGAGTCCATTCGTGTTTTATACCTTGGATGAATTATGCTTATTTTCACATCTAGGATTTACATATACAACATATATAACTGTCAAGAGGGAATTTTTCTTAGTATATTAGATATTTAAATTCAAAGAAAAAGAGGGTTTGTTTGATTTAATAAATTATCAAAAATAAGTATTAGGTTGCGCCATACATATCAAAGAGTATACAATAATGATGTATTTGGCGAATCAAATACATGGTCTTATTAATTAAATTAGTGAATAAGATTAGTTTCGTTGAAAATTTTTTGAAAGATTCTTTTTTTTTGCAAAGGTTTCATTCATGCGTATTTCATGTCGAGTAGACCTTGTCATTGTGAGAATTTTTAATTCAAGAGTTGTAGGGAGGGACTTATGTCACCACAAACAGAGACTAAAACAGGTGTTGGATTCAAAGCCGGTGTTAAAGATTACAAATTGACTTATTATACTCCTGAATATCAAACCAAAGATACTGATATCTTGGCAGCATTCCGAGTAACTCCGCAACCGGGAGTTCCACCTGAGGAAGCAGGTGCCGCAGTAGCTGCCGAATCTTCTACTGGTACATGGACAACTGTGTGGACTGATGGACTTACTAGTCTGGATCGTTACAAAGGACGATGCTACCACATCGAACCTGTTATTGGAGAGGAAAATCAATATTTTTGTTATGTAGCTTATCCTTTAGACCTTTTTGAAGAAGGTTCTGTTACCAACATGTTTACTTCCATTGTAGGTAATGTATTTGGGTTTAAAGCTCTACGAGCTCTACGTTTGGAGGATTTGCGAATTCCTCCTGCTTATTCCAAAACTTTCCAAGGTCCACCTCACGGTATCCAAGTTGAAAGAGATAAATTGAACAAATATGGTCGTCCCCTATTGGGATGTACTATTAAACCAAAATTGGGATTATCTGCGAAAAACTACGGTAGAGCGGTTTATGAATGTCTTCGTGGTGGACTTGATTTTACCAAAGATGATGAAAACGTGAACTCACAACCATTTATGCGTTGGAGAGACCGTTTCCTATTTTGTGCTGAAGCAATTTATAAATCACAAGCCGAAACAGGTGAAATCAAAGGACATTACTTGAATGCTACTGCAGGTACGTGTGAAGAAATGATCAAAAGAGCCGTATTTGCTAGAGAATTGGGAGTTCCTATTGTAATGCATGACTACTTAACAGGGGGATTCACTGCAAATACTACCTTGGCAGCGTATTGCCGTGACAACGGTTTACTTCTTCATATTCACCGCGCAATGCATGCAGTTATCGATAGACAGAAGAATCATGGTATGCATTTCCGTGTACTAGCTAAAGCATTACGTATGTCCGGTGGAGATCATATTCACTCTGGTACAGTAGTTGGTAAACTGGAAGGTGACCGTCAGCTGACTTTAGGTTTTGTTGATTTACTACGCGATGATTATATTGAAAAAGACCGAAGCCGCGGTATCTTTTTCACTCAAGATTGGGTGTCTATGCCAGGTGTTCTGCCTGTGGCTTCAGGGGGTATTCATGTTTGGCATATGCCTGCCTTGACCGAGATCTTTGGAGATGATTCCGTATTACAGTTCGGCGGAGGAACTTTAGGACACCCTTGGGGAAATGCACCTGGTGCAGTAGCTAACCGAGTGGCTTTAGAAGCATGCGTACAAGCTCGTAATGAAGGGCGTGATTTAGCTTCTCAAGGTAATGACATTATCCGTGAAGCTTCCAAATGGAGCCCTGAGCTTGCCGCTGCTTGTGAAGTGTGGAAGGAAATCAAGTTCGAGTTCGAAGACATGGATAAGCCAGATCAACTTGCTTGATAATTCTTGTTTGTTCTCCTAAGTGTAATTAAAAACTCGGCCCAATCCTTTTTTAAAGATTGGGCCGAACCAAATATAATGAGCAAATATCCATCTTTCTTAACATTCATTAGTATTTACATATACTTTTTGTTTTATAACAATAAACTATATCACTCAACATGTACAGAATGTACAAACTTTACCTATAACCCAACCCATGTGTATATATACAAGATCCAAAAAAGAAGATCTAAGACTAAAGAATTCAATACTTTTATTGTTTATTGTTGGATCCATAATTAATCCTATGGGTCTTTGCGATTGGCGAATTCCTTTATATCCCATGCCATGGTTTCAGACCATAGATCAAGCCAGGGGAAAGGTGCCGCTTATCCATCCTGTATATTGTCTTTTCGTGTTGCAATAAAAACTTCTTATTTTATTCGATTATATGAGACTGAATTCTTCATAGTAAGAAAGAAATATTTTTCTTTTCCACGAGAATTTATACACGACATGAGAGAAACCTTTCCTTATATTAATCTTATATTAATAAATATATTGAGAAAAAAATTCTATCAATTAAAGAAATCCCTATTCAAATCTTGAAGCAATATCCCGGATTCCTATAAGGATAATCTTTTATTTCAATATGGATTCTTTTTTTTATTCCCTTTTTTAGTTAACAGTCCTATTTTTAGTTAACAGTCCTAATAATTGGATCGATATGCTTAATGAGGATAGGAAATCGAATAGTAAAATAATTATTGATCGAATGACTATTCATCTATTGTATTTTTAAGGGGCAGTCAGAATTTATGGAAAAATGGTGGTTCAATTCGATGTCTTCTAACAAGGAGTTAGAACGCAGATGTGAGTTAAATAAATCAATGTCTAGTCTTGATCCTATTGGACATACTAGTGAAAATGAGAACCCCATTATAAATGATATAGATAAAAACATTTCTAGTTGGAATGGTAGTGGGAGTTGCCATTCCAGTAATGTTGAACATTTATTTGATATTAAGGGTATTTGGAGTTTGATCTCTGATGGGACTTTTTTAGTTAGAGACAGTAATGGCGATAGTTATTCTTTATATTTTGATATTGAAAATCAGATGTTGGAGATTGATAATGGTAGTTCTTTTCTGAATGAACTAGAAAGCTTTTTTTCTAATTATCTGACTTCCGATTGTTTCAATAGTGGATCTAAAAGTAAGGATCACAACTCTTATCATTATATATATGATACTCAATCTAATTGGAATAATCACATTAATAGTTGCATTGATCGTTATCTTCGTTTTGAAATCAGTATTGATAGTTATATTTCAGGAGGTACTGTAAATTACAGTGACAGTTATATTTATAATTTTATTTGTAATGAAAGTAGAAATTATAGTATGACAATTAGTGATAGTGGGAATAATTTTAATATAAGGGTAAGATCTAATGATCTTGATATAAATAAAAAATACAGACATTTATGGGTTCAATGCGAAAATTGTTATGGATTAAATTATAAAAAATTTTTTCGGTCAAAAATGAATATTTGTGAACAGTGTGGATACCATTTGAAAATGAGTAGTTCAGATAGAATTGAACTTTTGGTTGATTCGGGGACTTGGGATCCTATAAATGAGGATATGGTCTCTATGGACCCTATAGATTTTCACTCCGAAGAGGAACCTTATAGGGATCGTATCGATTTTTATCAAAGAAAGACAGGTTTAACTGAGGCTGTTCAAACAGGCATAGGTCAACTAAACGGTATTCCTATAGCAATTGGGGTTATGGATTTTCAGTTCATGGGAGGTAGTATGGGATCCGTAGTAGGCGAGAAAATAACCCGTTTGATCGAGTATGCTAGTAATCGATCTCTACCTGTTATTATTGTGTGTGCTTCCGGGGGAGCGCGCATGCAAGAAGGAAGTTTGAGCTTGATGCAAATGGCTAAAATATCTTCTGCTTTATATGATTATCAATTAAATAAAAAGTTATTCTATGTACCCATCCTTACTTCTCCTACAACCGGTGGGGTTACAGCCAGTTTTGGTATGTTGGGGGATGTCATTATTGCTGAACCTAACGCCTATATTGCATTTGCGGGTAAAAGAGTAATTGAACAAACATTGAATAAGACAATACCCGACGGTTCACAAGCATCTGAGTATTTATTCCATAAGGGTTTACTCGACCTCATCGTACCACGTAATCTTTTAAAAGGTGTTCTGAGTGAGTTATTTCAGCTCCATGGGTTCCTTCCTTTGAATCAAAATTCCAAAAATTAAAGTACATTTTCGGATAATTACTTTGGATTTTATCTCCAGATATTTTTGTATTCTATCCCTATTCATGATTAGTAATTAGGAACTCTCTATCAACGGGAGTTTCTTTTTATAGGAATTACAAAAAGGATTCATTAGTAATTAGTAAAAAAAAAAAAGAAAAGAATTTCATTTGACCTTATTATGTCTTAATTTTCTTATGTCTTTAATAATTCATAATATAAAAAATTCTTATATGAATTTTTTATATTATGAAAATATTTTCTTTAGTCAAATTTTTCTTTATTAAAATTGGAATTTCATATGATTTTCGAATATTTTATTTATATAATATTTTATTTATATATTTATTATTTATCTATTTTATTTACTATTTTTTTTTTTAATAAAACGAAATAATCGAATACTAAAATGAAATAGAATACTAATATAAATAATGAAAAGAATAGATAAAGAATCATAGAACTAGAAAAAAATTCATAAAATAATTAATTAAATAATTATTGAAATAATTAAGCAATATGGAAATCCAGATATAGAAATGAAATAAATTCAATCAATAATGAATATAGAATAATCAATATAGAAGAAATAAAATATGGAATAGAAGTCATTTCTAAAAATATGCTTTTTTTACTACAAATCCTCGTTTTGTATTAGATTAATTAGAGTCGTGAATTCATAATAATAGTCCAATTCTTAAGCAAAGAACGAGAAAAGAAGAGAAGAATGAAAAATGGATTAAAGTGAATTATCATACATAGTCGTGTAGAAAAATGAATGGGTACACTTAATTCTATATTCCTTGCACTTATTAACTCCTTAATATTATTTATAATAGATATACTTATCATAAGATATCTTTCCTTATAATTATAAGATAAGAGGTACAAATATTAAATCGAGGCACCTATTCTATGACAGATCTAAACTTCCCCTCTATTTTTGTGCCTTTAGTAGGCCTAGTATTTCCGGCAATTGCAATGGCTTCTTTATTTCTTCATGTCCAAAAAAATAAGATTGTCTAGATATGATGAGACCAAATCTCATTAGTTTATTTCAACACGGGATTATAATACTGTTATCCTTTTAGTAGAATATGGTACGATACGTGGTTTCTTCTGACTCTGAGCACAAATGAAAAACCTTTTATGCATACGGATACATGATATCTGGGTAAACGTATGTATATACAGATAATAACTAGTCAAAAACAATCAATATTCAAAATAGAATGTAAATCTACCTAACCCATTATTCCTAATGGTTCACAATCAATAAAGTAGTGCTAGTTGATAAGAGTTATTTCGGGAGCAGAAAAATCAAAATACAATTTGGGTTATTCTCTGAATTCCAATCAAATACAACTAGATCTGGTATAGTATAATATGAACTGGCGATCAGAACATACATGGATAGAACTTATAAGGGGATCTAGAAAAATAAGTAATTTTTGCTGGGCCTGTATCCTTTTTTTAGGTTCGCTAGGGTTTTTAGTGGTTGGAACTTCCAGTTATCTTGGTAAGAATTTGATATCTGTATTCCCCTATCAGCAAATCGTTTTTTTTCCACAAGGGATTGTGATGTCTTTCTATGGGATCGCGGGTCTATTCATTAGTTCCTATTTGTGGTGCACAATTTTGTGGAATATAGGTAGTGGTTATGATCGATTCGATAGAAAAGAAGGCGTAGTATGTATTTTTCGTTGGGGATTCCCTGGAAAAAATCGTCGCATCTTCCTTCGATTTTTTATGAGGGATATCCAGTCAATCAGAATAGAGGTGAAAGAGGGTCTTTATTCTCGTCGTGTCCTTTATATGGAAATCAGAGGCCAAGGGGCCATTCCTTTGACTCGTACTGATGAGAATTTGACTCCGCGAGAGATTGAACAAAAAGCTGCTGAATTAGCCTATTTCTTGCGCGTACCAATTGAAGTATTTTGATACCAATCGAATTTGAAATGAAGAATGAATTGAATGCTTTCTCAGCATCAGGTAAGGAACTCGGTAATACCTTCTTTTTCTATATTTTTTCTACTAGATTTAAAGATTAAATAATTACACAAAAATCGGGAATAGATCGATAGGTTCCATACCTTGTTATAGAACTCATGCTTCAAATAAATATTAGATCAAATAGAAAGAATCGACGAATGAAGCAAGTTCATTAACAATTCACGTAACGGATCCAAAGTGAAAAAAAAGAAAGCGTCGATTTCTCTTCCTTATATTGCATCTATAGTATTTTTGCCCTGGTGGATTTCTCTATCATTTAATAAATGTCTGGAACCTTGGATTACAAATTGGTGGAATACCAGGCAATCCGAAACTTTTTTGAATGATATTCAAGAGAATAACGTTTTAGAAAGATTCATAGAATTAGAAGAACTATTACTGTTGGACGAAATAATAAAGAACTATCCGGGGGCGCATATACAAGAGCTTCCTATAGGAATCCACAAAGAAACTATGCAATTGGTCAAAACACAGAATGAATATCATCTACATATCATTTTACATTTCTCGACAAATCTAATCTGTTTCGTTATTCTAAGCGGTTATTTTATTCTGCGTAATGAAGAACTTGTCATTCTTAATTCTTGGGTTCAGGAATTTCTTTATAACTTAAGTGACACAATAAAAGCTTTTTCGATTCTTTTAGTCACGGATTTATGGATTGGATTTCACTCGCCCCATGGTTGGGAACTAATGATTGGTTCAGTCTACAACGATTTTGGATTGACTCATAACGATCAAATTATATCTGGTCTTGTTTCTACTTTTCCTGTCATTCTAGATACAATTGTGAAATATTGGATTTTTCATTATTTAAATCGCGTATCTCCTTCACTTGTGGTCATTTATCATTCGATGAATGAATGAAGAATCCATTTGATCTCTTGATATGATATTAATCAGCTCAAAATGTTTCCTTGTGCATACATAAATAAATAAAGCATTTCAGTCTGACTTATTCTTTATACTTCTACCTCTTCAAAGTATTCTCCTATATTATTCCAGTGTTATTCCAGTACAATTATTCCATTACAATCACAGACTCGTGGATAGGGAACTATACTAGATACCTACCCAATTTATTGTAGAAATTTTGGGATCAATGATTGGACCATGCAAAATAGAAATCATTTTTTAGGGATAAAGAAACGGATGACTAGATTTATTTCTGTATCGACCATGATATATATAATAACTCAAACATCTATTTCAAACGCGTATCCCATTTTTGCGCAGCAGGGTTATGAAAATCCACGCGAAGCAACTGGACGAATTGTATGTGCCAATTGTCATTTAGCTAATAAGCCCGTGGATATTGAAGTTCCGCAAGCCGTACTTCCTGATACTGTATTTGAAGCAGTTGTTAGAATCCCTTATGATATGCAAGTGAAACAAGTTCTTGCTAATGGGAAAAAAGGGGCTTTAAATGTGGGGGCTGTTCTTATTTTACCCGAGGGATTTGAA